GATATATAAGTCATCTCGTTGTAGCAACTGAAATCTTTTTTTGCAAATGCAAAAACAAAAAAGAAAAACCAATCTGATTATGGGTTGTAAAGCAAGAAAAGTATACAGATACATGGAAGGGTGAGAGAAAGATAGAAAAAGAATATCAACGATATATGATTCCAATATGGACGGTCTATGAGTCATCTCATAAAAAAGAATGTAATAAAGCATCAATACTGATTGATCCCTAATTAGACCAATACGTGGATAAAACCACAAATAAAGAGCCCCGAGCCAATAAAGACTGAGAAGATTGACTCAAAAACAAATTTCATTAGGGACTCCGTTGTAGAATCCAGACCTAATCATTACTCGAGAGGTGGTGGGAACGACAGAACCTGTGAATGCATCAGATTCTATTGAAAAGGAATCCTAATGATTCAGTGGGTAGGATGGCGGAACGAACCAGAATTCATTTTGTTTTGAAAGATTATGTCATAAACTAATCTTACAACTGAATGTTGAAAGAGTAAATATTCGCCCGCGAATTTTATTTTATTTTGAATAAATTCGATATGATAATAAAAAGCAAAATAAAATAAAGATTCATTATAACATTATACCTAAATTACATTATATATAAATATAATACATGATTAATTCTATATTAAATCAAAAGATAAAAAAAATTCTATTAAATGAAATTTCAAAGAATCTCCCGATTCAGTATTCAGCATGTATTTTATTTTTAATCGTTTAATTCGCGAGGAGCTGGATGAGAAGAAATTCTCACGTCCGGTTCTGTAGTAGAGATGGGTGGAATTGATAAACAACCATCAACTATAACCCCAAAAGAACCAGATTCCGTAAACAACATAGAGGAAGAATGAAAGGAATATCTTATCGAGGTAATCGTATTTGCTTTGGTAGATATGCTCTTCAAGCACTTGAACCCGCTTGGATCACGTCTAGACAAATAGAAGCGGGTCGGCGAGCAATGACACGAAATGCACGCCGCGGCGGAAAAATCTGGGTACGTATATTTCCAGACAAACCAGTTACAGTAAGACCTACAGAAACACGTATGGGTTCGGGGAAAGGATCTCCCGAATATTGGGTAGCTGTTGTTAAACCCGGCAGAATACTTTATGAAATGAGCGGAGTGGCAGAAAATATAGCCAGAAGGGCTATTTCAATAGGGGCATCAAAAATGCCTATACGAACTCAATTCATTCTTTCGGTATAGGATAGGAATGGAATGTATAACAAAAGGAAAGAATTTTTTTGATAAAAAAAGACAATTGTAGGTTTCTTGTTTTGTTTTGAACAAACAATATTTCTTTTTTTTTCACCCTTTACATTGAAAAAGACAAAACAAATAAAAAAAAGATATGATTCAGCCTCAAACCCATTTGAATGTAGCGGACAACAGCGGGGCCCGAGAATTGATGTGTATTCGAATCATAGGAGCTAGTAATCGACGATATGCTCGTATCGGTGATGTTATTGTTGCTGTAATCAAAGAAGCAGTACCAAATACACCTCTAGAAAGATCAGAAGTGATCCGAGCTGTAATTGTACGTACTTGTAAAGAACTCAAACGCGACAACGGTATGATAATACGATATGATGACAATGCTGCAGTTGTTATTGATCAAGAAGGAAATCCAAAGGGAACCCGCATTTTTGGCGCGATCCCCCGGGAATTAAGACAGTTAAATTTCACTAAAATAGTTTCATTAGCACCTGAAGTATTATAAGGGAATGCCGCGATAGAGTTTTATAATATTTGAATGAAATGGATTAATTTAAATTTAATTTAGTAGATTGTTTGTATATCACGTATATACCTTTTAAAATTCATAAATATTTATGAATTCAGAAAAAAAGAAATAGAGCATGTTGATTATATCAAAATTCGGGGGGAACAATAATCTTAGTTTATCATGAGTAAAGACACTATTGCTGACATAATAACCTCTATACGAAATGCTGACATGAATGAAAAAAGAACAGTTCGAATACCATCTACTAACATCACTGAAAATATTGTTAAAATCCTTTTACGAGAAGGTTTTATTGAAAACGTGAGAAAACATCAGGAAAGCAATAATTTTTTTTTGGTTTTAACCCTACGACATAGGAGAAATAGGAAAGGACCATATAGAACCGTTTTAAATTTAAAACGGATCAGCCGACCCGGCCTACGAATCTATTCTAACTATCAACGAATTCCGAGAATTTTAGGCGGAATGGGAATTGTAATTCTTTCTACTTCTCGAGGGATAATGACAGACCGAGAAGCTCGAATAGAAGGAATCGGCGGGGAAATTTTGTGTTATATATGGTAATCTTTCTGATAGCCAAATCAAATCATATGCGGAACTTTCATATTTGTGAAAAAAAAAAGAGTATATAGGGTAGGTTTCTAATATTATGCCTCTTTGATTAGTGGATGCTTCAAGGCCGTTTTACCTGTAATGAAAGAACAAAAAAGGATTCGCGAGGGTTTAATTACTGAACTACATCCCAATGGTATGTATATTTCGAGTTCGTTTAGATAATGAAAATCTGATTCTGGGTTTTGCTTCGGGAAAGGTTCAACGTAATTTTATACATATACTACCCGTAAATAGAATCAAAATTTTGGTAAGTTCTTATGATTCAACTAAAGTAAATAGAATTTATATATATAGAATTTGTATATTTAGTATATTAAAAAAGTAAAGACTCAAAGAATTCGGTGGTTTTTTGATTTCAACATTCTTTCGTGGGGATACAATTCGAAGTTAGAAATTTTAAGAAACTTATTTTCTTTCAATTTAAGTAGATTCAGAATTAAGAAAGGGAGTGACAAATATGAAAATAAGGGCCTCTGTTCGTAAAATTTGTGAAAAATGTCGATTGATCCGTAGACGGGGACGAATTATAGTAATTTGTTCCAACCCGAGACATAAACAAAGACAAGGATAATCTTTTTAAACCAAAAAAGAATCCCGAAATAGAAAGGACCTGATGTACAGATGTACAAAAAAATCAGTAAAAAAATGAGGATCTGTTTTGACATGAAATGGATATATCCATATATCTCTGACTTATATTTATGAGATGATAAAATATGGCAAAACCTATACCAAAAATTGGTTCACGTAGAAATAGACGTATTGGTTCACGTAAGAATGCGCGTAGAATACCAAAGGGCGTTATTCATGTTCAAGCAAGTTTCAACAATACCATTGTGACTGTTACAGATGTACGGGGTCGAGTAATTTCTTGGTCGTCTGCCGGTACTTGTGGATTCAAGGGTACAAGAAGAGGGACACCATTTGCCGCTCAAACCGCAGCGGGAAATGCTATTCGGACAGTGGTGGATCAAGGTATGCAACGAGCAGAAGTTATGATAAAGGGCCCCGGTCTCGGGAGAGATGCGGCATTAAGAGCTATTCGTAGAAGCGGCATACTATTAAGTTTCATACGGGATGTAACCCCTATGCCACATAACGGTTGTAGGCCTCCCAAAAAAAGACGTGTGTAAACATTGAAGAGATTTCAAGAGAAATAAATAATTCAATGATTTGATCAAATAATATTACTATGGTTCGAGAGAAAGTAACAGTATCTACTCGGACACTACAGTGGAAATGTGTTGAATCAAGAGCAGACAGTAAGCGTCTTTATTATGGACGCTTTATTCTGGCCCCACTTATGAAAGGCCAAGCCGATACAATAGGCATCGCGATGCGAAGAGCTTTACTCGGAGAAATAGAAGGAACATGTATTACACGTGCAAAATCTGAGAAAATACCACACGAATATTCTACCTTCGTAGGTATTCAAGAATCTGTACATGAAATTTTAATGAATTTGAAAGAAATTGTATTGAGAAGTAATCTGTATGGAACTCGTAACGCGTCTATTTGTGTCAAGGGTCCTGGATATGTAACTGCTCAAGACATTATTTTACCACCCTCTATAGAAATCGTTGATAATACACAGCATATAGCTAACCTAACAGAACCAATTAATTTGTGTATTGAATTACAAATCGAGAGGAATCGTGGATATCGTATAAAAACGCCAAATAACTTTCAAGAAGGTAGTTATCCTATAGATGCTGTATTCATGCCCGTTCGAAATGCGAATCATAGTATTCATTCTTATGTGAATGGGAATGAAAAACAAGAGATACTTTTTATCGAAATATGGACAAATGGAAGTTTAACTCCTAAAGAAGCACTTCATGAAGCCTCTCGGAATTTGATTGATTTATTTATTCCCTTTTTACATGCAGAAGAAGAAAACTTCCATTTCGAAAACAATCAACACAAAGTTACTTTACCCCTTTTTACTTTTCATGGTAAATTGGCTAATCCAAGAAAAATTAAAAAAGAAATCACATTGAAATATATTTTTATTGACCAATCAGAATTGCCCCCGCGGGTCTATAATTGCCTCAAAAGGTCCAACATACATACATTATTGGACCTTTTGAATAACAGTCAAGAAGATCTTATGAAAATGAAACATTTGCGCATAGAAGATGTAAAACATATATTGAATATTCTAGAAATAAAAAAGCATTTCGAATAAATTTAATTTTTTTTTCTAAGCTTTTGTCTAAAAAGATAAAAATTTGTTTTAAATCTTTAGCACAATCCATATATTCGGATATAGGTCCAAAATAAAATTGAATAGATGTATCTAGGGAAAATTCACTTTAAAGCGACGATTCCCTAGATACACATGTCGTAATCTATTTTTTTTTATTTAAAAATCAAATCAATTTAAAAAAGACCTAAAGTTAGGGACTTATCAATAGGTAGTGTTGCTCCAATACCCAACCAAAGAGCTACTACAGTACCAATCAAAAAAACGGTTGTCGCTACGGGACGACGAAATGGATTTTGGAATTTATTAACATTCTCCAAAAAAGGTACTGTTAATAATCCCGCAGGTACTGAAACCATTAAAAGAACACCCAATAACTTATTTGGCACTGTACGAAGTATTTGAAATAC